TACTAGTTGGATTAATGGATCGTCTAATTGGAAATGATAACAGAATGCATAGGTTGTTAGAAGAAGTTCTAACATGCATATACATATAGTATACCACTTAATTACCCTATTTCCTTTATGGGGAAGAAAGAAAATTAAGGAACCTGCAAATATTGGTAAAACTACAATTATTGTTAACCAAGGAAATTTGTTCGTGGTAAAGACAAGATACACTTGGACCAGAAAAACCTGTGCTCAAAAATAGATTATTTTTGAGCACAGGTTTTTGCGGTAAAAAAAAAATGGACTCAAGTAGGGGTTTCTGTAACGTATTAATAAGCTATACCCATGCTGCGGGTTGTTTCATGCCATAAATAAACTCGAACACTCAAGAAATCTGTTGGGCAGGCGGATTCACATCTCTTACAACCGACACAATCCTCTGTTCTTGGAGCAGAAGCTATTTGTTTAGCTTTACATCCGTCCCAAGGGATCATTTCTAAAACATCCGTAGGACAGGCTCGGACACATTGAGTACACCCGATACATGTATCATAAATCTTTACTGAATGCGACATTGGGTCTATCTATTTTTGAACGTGATAAAGTTTCAATCTAGTAAATTGATAAATGAATTATATATTTAAATACTAGATGAATCGATGAGTTCCCCGTTTTTTCTCTATTTCTGGATTGACAGTGCCAAAATACTTTGATTTCTTATCTTTGTGATAACATGATCATATCTTACATGGCAGACATGCTAATTTAAATTAATTTATGAAAATGATAATGTGATAATTTATATTATAATATTACTTATTCAATAAATTTGATTGATTTATACGAGTTGATTTTCTGTTACGATAAATTGATGAAACAATAGCGAGTCCAATAGCGGCTTCAGCAGCTGCAATAGCTATAACAAAAATAGAAAAAATGGATCCTTTTAGTTGACGACTATCAAAAAAATCAGAAAATGTTACCAAATTGAGATTAACCGCATTTAATATAAGTTCAAGACACATAAGAGCCCTAACCATATTTCGACTTGTAATCAATCCATATAGACCAATAGAAAATAAATAAGCACTCAAAAAAAGTACCTGTTCGAGCATCATTAACCAACTCCTTATAAATCTCGATTCATTTCAATATGAACAACAATTTAACCAATTGGATTGACTAGAATATAACGAGTAATGCAACAAAGTAATATATTGGGAATAGATTGAACTAATAAAAAATTTCTATTTTATATACAAAGTCAAATAGAAAAAAGGAAAGACATGTGATAGCTCATAACAAGGTTTTTCCAGTTATAAAGAGTTATTATTGACGAGCTACAGCAATTGCGCCGATTAACGCAACTAAAAGAATTATTGAAATAAATTCAAACGGAAGAAAAAAATCTGTTGATAAATGAATCCCAATTTGTTGACTATTACTTATCAGATCTTGCTCTACAATCTGGTTTGCTTTTGTAGTCCAAATAATCCCGTACCATGACGTATCTGGAATAGTAGTAATTAGTGAAACAAAAAGACTTGTACAGACCACGGAAGTTACTCCATCTCCCACGGTCCAAAGACGGAAATCTTTGGAATATTCTGAATCATTTATGAACATCACAGCAAAAATGATTAAAACATTTATGGCTCCTACGTAAATAAGGAGCTGCGCAGCAGCTACAAAATGGGAATTCGATAGAATATAGAATAACGATATACAAACAAAAACAAATCCCAATGAAAAGGCAGAATAAATGGGATTGGCAAGTAATACTACTCCCAGACCCCCTAATATAAGACCTAATCCCAGAAAGACTAAAAGAAAATCATGTATTAGTCCAGGTAAATCCATTATATATAAGAGATAAATAAATCAAAATCTTGCATAACTTTATTGACCCGGTCAGGAAAAAAGAAGTAACTCCACTTTTTCTATTTTATATATAATAGTTCTTAATTATTCAATTTTTTAAATGCCATTTTCATGGATATGGATTGATGTAGATGTAGTTATTGGCCTAATCTCTCGAAGGAGTAATTTGAATCTATATATTTTTAAATCATCAATTTTCAAATCATCAATCATCAATATAGACTATAGAAAAGAAATATATTTTTCATATTAATATAAATTAAAACACAATTCTCGTCGCCTAATCCTAATAAATCTAATTATGAATATAATTGTAATTATTCACCAAACAAAAACTTTCATTCTTTTAGATCAAAATGAGTTCTTAAGTTTTTATTATGAGTTCTTAAGTTTTTATTTCAGGCAAATTTAAAATTGTTCGAATTGTGTAATCGTCAATTATTGACATTGGTAACCGACCCAAAGCAATTTGATTATAATTCAATTCGTGACGATCATAAGTAGAAAGTTCATATTCTTCAGTCATTGATAAACAATTTGTTGGACAATACTCAACGCAATTACCACAAAAGATACATATTCCGAAATCAATACTGTAATTAAGCAATCGTTTCTTTCTAATATCAGTTTCCAATTT